CATAATAATAAGATCTGAATCTCAAAACACAAAACAAAGAGGGGATATGGCGAAATTGGTAGACGCTACGGACTTAATTGGATTGAGCCTTGGTATGGAAACTTACTAAGTGATAACTTTCAAATTCAGAGAAACCCCGGAAAAAAAGGGGCAATCCTGAGCCAAATCCTATTTTTCGAAAACAAACAAAAAACAAACAAAGGTTCATAAAGACAGAATAAGAATACAAAAGGATAGGTGCAGAGACTCAATGGAAGTTGTTCTAACAAATAGAGTTGACTGCGTTGCATTAGTCAAGTAAAGGAATCCTTCTGTTAAAGTGAAAATTCCAGAAAAAAGAAAGTTAAAGTAAAGTATAACCCTATATACATAGGCATACGTACTGAAATACTATCTCAAATGATTAATGACAACCGACCCGAATCTGTATTTTATTATATTTATATGAAAAATGAAATAATTAATAATTCAAAAATGCAAAAAAAAAAAAAATTGCTTTGATTTGAATCGATTCCAAGTTGACGAGAGGATTGAATATTCATTGATCAGATCATTCACCCCATAGTCTGCTGATTAATCGGACGAGAGTAAAGATAGAGTCCCATTCTACATGTCAATATCGACAACAAAGAAATTTATAGTAAAAGGAAAATCCGTCGACTTTATAAATCGTGAGGGTTCAAGTCCCTCTATCCCCAAAAAAGGGCCCGCTCGACTCCCTAATTGTTTATCTTATTCTCTCTTTTCCTTAACGGTTCAAAATTCGTTATCTTTCTCATTCATTCCATTTTTTCACAAATGTATCTGGGCTGCATTTTTCTTTCTTTTCACAAGTCTTGTGATAGATAGGATAGACATCCAGACGAACTTCTTTGAGTAAAACAAGGAATCCCTTTTGAAAATTGGAATGATTAACAATGATAAGACTTTAGAATACCTTTTTGTCTTTTTTTTTTTTCTTTTTTTTTAATTGACATAGACTCAAGTCATTTAGTAAAATTAGGAAGACGGCGCGTCGGAAATGGTCGGGATAGCTCAGCAGGTAGAGCAGAGGACTGAAAATCCTCGTGTCACCAGTTCAAATCTGGTTCCTGACACATGATGAATTTGTCTAGAAGTATCTATTCTACAACTTAATTAAATTAATTGATATAGATGATATAGATCAACATACATATTAATAATATAGTTAATAATATAGACCATGATACATACTTATCTAGGTGTCTGGAGATATAGCCTTTTTAGATTATTATTAGATTTTTAGATGAGTAAAAAGTATAAAATAGAAAGTATATTAATATAAATATAAAGTATTGTTGAAGGGTGGGAATATACAAGATTCATCTCGGATACAGTACAAATAGAATCCGATCTCCTTTGATTTCTTTGTTTTTGTTTTTTCTTTCATATTCTATTTCTTTATTGACTTTATATAGCTCATCTAAGGGATGTGCGCAGTACAAAGTTCATGATGCAGAATTCGCTTAGTTCGTCCTATTAGCTCGGCTCGCCCGAAATAAATATCTTCAAAATTGGAGAATCCGACGAATCCCTAATTGTATTGTCTTTTTTTTTAGTCTATATATCCATAATAATATGAATGAGACTTCAATGACTCTCTGGATCTAAATGACTCTCTGGATCTATAAGAGAACGAACAAATATTCCTTGAATATCTGGAATTGTAACACTGAAATGAGTTTCTTATTATTCAATTTATTCAATGAGCATCTTGTATTTCATAAAAATTGGGAGCAATATAATCTTTACGTAAAGGCCACCCTATCCAACTTTCCGGCATTAAGATACGTTTCAGACGCGGATGATTATCATAAGAGATTCCCATCATATCATAAGATTCTCTTTCTTGAAAATCCGCACTTTTCCAAACCCAGAAAACAGATGGAATTCTAGGATTCTTCCTAGGAGCAAATACTTTTATACATACTTCTTCAGGTTGATCTAGAATACCATATTCTATTCTCGTAAGATGATATATACTAGCTAACAGCCCGCCCGGTGCTACATCATAGGCACATTGGGAACGCAGATAGTTGTAACCATATACATATAGAATGACAGCAATGGAATGCCAATCCTCGGGCTTTATTTGTAAAGTCTCTATTCCTTGGTAATCAAAGCCCAAAGATCTATGAACTAGCCCATGTTTGACCAGCCAAGCAGACAGAGGACCCCGCATATTTTTTCTCTCTCCCCCATTTTTATTTGTATAAGTATTTCCTATTTCCGATGAAATTTAGGAAGATTGACTTGCCTTTTGCTATTCTGTACAAAGGAGTCCCTCCTCTAATTTACTAATTCAGGGGACGATACTGACTTTTTGTATTTGAAAAAGGCTTCAGGAGCTATTTTTGAAGTAGACGGCGGTTGATAGAGTAATCCTTGATCATAATTTCCAGTATTAGTAGTGCGTCCAATATGAAACTTGTGATTGGTAGTAAAACACCGATTCCCCTGTTGAGACCTAATTCGATCT